GACGTGCCCAATTAGGTGAAATTTTTGAATTAGACCGGGCTACTTTGAAATCCGATGGTGTTTTTCGTAGCAGTCCAAGGAGTTGGTTCACTTTTGGGCATGCTACGTTTGCTTTGCTCTTCTTTTTCGGACACATTTGGCACGGCGCCAGAACCTTGTTCAGAGATGTTTTTGCTGGTATTGATCCAGATTTGGATGCTCAAGTGGAATTTGGAACATTCCAAAAACTTGGAGATCCAACTACAAGGAGACAAGTAGTCTGATACAAAATTTCTTTGCCATCTTTTGCTTCTATTTTTTTTTTTTTTTATTCTAGTATTTAGAGTATAGAAGTATATATATATATAGTATTTAGCTATTTAGTATTTCTAATTTGTTAATTTCTATAATTAATTGAATCTATTATCTATTTCATATTCAATATTTCTATTTTCTATATTCATTATTTATAAAATTATCTAATTATTTAGTATTTAGATTGAGATATTAATATATTTATCTAATATACTAATATCTCAATCTCTGAAATAGAGAAGAAATAGAAGAAATAAATACTAAATAGAATAGAATAGTAATAAGATATGACTATATCTATATAGAATCTATATAGTATGTATATATACTCTATATATATTCTATTCTATATAATATATAGAATATAGAAATAATATATAGAATAAATTTTAAATCTCAATTTAGAATTTATTTAGTAAATGATCCAAAATGAATAGGTGTGGAAGCTATCATTGTAAACCACGATCGAATCTATGGAAGCATTGGTTTATACATTCCTTTTAGTTTCGACTTTAGGAATCATTTTTTTCGCTATCTTTTTTCGAGAACCACCTAAAGTTCCAACTAAAAAAATAAAATGATTTTTCATTATTTCCATTGAAGTAATGAGCCCCAATATGAATATTGGGGGCTCATTACTTCAACTAGTCCCCATGTTCTTCGAAGGGATCTCTTAATTTTTGAGAGGGTTGCCCAAAAGCGGTATATAAGGCATACCCAGTAAAGCTTACAAGTAAACCGGATATGGAGATGGCGACTAGGGTTGCTGTTTCCATTTTTTCGAGAATTTCAAGATCACAAAGAATCACGATAATGTCGTTTATTTACAACTACAACGGAATGGTATACAAAGTCAACAGATTTCAACCCATGATGAAAGAGGATTTATGGCTACAAAAACCGTTGAGAGTAGTTCTAGATCTGGACCAAGACGAACTGGCATAGGGAGTTTATTGAAACCATTGAATTCGGAATATGGAAAAGTAGCTCCAGGGTGGGGGACTACACCACTTATGGGAGTTGCAATGGCTCTATTTGCAATATTTCTATCTATTATTTTAGAAATTTATAATTCATCTGTTTTACTGGATGGAATTTCAATGAATTAGTTGATAAAAACTAGAAAGTCCTAGTTTTTCAATCAAAAAAGATTATTTTACTTATATTTATATATTTACTTAATGCTTATTAATGCTTAAAATACTTAATACTTCAACTTCATTAATACTTCAACTTAAGATTACCTAAGACTTGGATTTATAGACCATTCTGGTAGTTCGATTGTGAAATTTATTTGTTTCGATATTTCATTTCCGGAATATGAGCGTGTGACTTGTTATAATTGATCCTATTTATAATACAGAGAATGGACCTGTCATCTCTATCAAGATGATTCTACCTCGTCAGATATTTATTCTAGTCTCTGGAGCACGGACTATATAGAATAGATCAAGAAAAGAAATATTTGAACTATGATTCATATCTATTATTCAGACCTCGCAACCGGATTAAAAAAAAAATGGAAATAGGTCTTTTCTAAATCAAACAATTTTTTTCTTCATACTTCCGAAAGAAACCTCTTTCTCTATATTTTATAGAGTTCTTACATTCATTGAAGAAGTGATTATCAAATGGTTTTTACTCAGAAATCCTTTGAGTTTAGCTTTGGTTTTCTTAAATCATCGTGGTTCTAGTATGAATCTGAGGTTTCAATTAATTCATAGGGTCTCAACAAGAGAATTCCTATAAAAAAAAGATAGGGAAGAGAAGATTCAAGAGGCCTATCACGATTAACATAAAGAAAGATAATGAGCCAACTTGAGATTGTATTTATTGGCATTATCATCACAAAGAAGAGATTCCGGATTTTTATTACTTCGTATATTTGGGTCAAATCGAGTCTTGCGGCTAAGCCGCAAGAAGTTTGAAACTCTCTATTCCATATCCGTTGAAACCAGTATTTGTGTGTTTCGGCTTGAGCCGTACGAGATGAAATTCTCATATACGGCTCTCAGAGGGGGAGTCTTTCTTGGGTTACCTATCTCAATAAAGTATATGATTGGTTCGAGGAACGTCTCGAGATTCAAGCGATTGCAGATGATATAACTAGTAAATATGTTCCTCCTCATGTCAACATATTTTATTGTCTAGGGGGGATTACGCTTACTTGTTTTTTAGTACAAGTAGCTACGGGTTTTGCTATGACCTTTTACTATCGTCCAACTGTTACAGAGGCTTTTTCCTCTGTTCAATACATAATGACTGAGGCCAACTTTGGTTGGTTAATTCGATCAGTTCATCGATGGTCAGCAAGTATGATGGTTCTAATGATGATCTTGCACGTATTTCGTGTGTATCTTACGGGTGGTTTTAAAAAACCCCGCGAATTAACTTGGGTTACAGGGGTGATTCTGGCTGTATTGACCGCATCTTTTGGCGTAACTGGTTATTCCTTACCTCGGGACCAAATTGGCTATTGGGCAGTAAAAATTGTAACAGGCGTGCCTGAAGCTATTCCTATAATAGGATCACCTTTGGTAGAATTATTACGTGGAAGTGCTAGTGTGGGCCAGTCCACTTTGACTCGTTTTTATAGTTTACATACTTTTGTATTGCCTCTTCTTACTGCCGTATTTATGTTAATGCACTTTCCAATGATACGTAAGCAAGGTATTTCGGGTCCTTTATAGAGAATAGAGAAGGCAGATCATAGATATTTGTAATTTATCATATCCGGGAGGAACAAGAGTCTTTCATTGCTGCAACTATGGATTATTTAAAAATAAGGCATGTTATTTGGATACTTCTATTCAACTCTGAAGTATTTTTTATTTGGTACGAATTGAATAGTTGAAGTATATTTTCCTAAAAGAGGATGGATTATGGGAGTGTGTGACTTGAACTATTGATTGGTCTATGCAGATATATGATTTTATCCGCCACGTTGGAATTCACAACCCAATGTGTCTCCACATCCAACTATCACGTCAGTCCCTTTATGTAGCATAGGATAGGCCGGTTCGCTTGAGGAGAATATTTTCTATGATCATACCCGAATCATGTCATGCATGAACAGGCTCCGTAAGATCCCTAGAATAAGTGATGTGGAATGATCCAATGTTCTATTTATTCACTTTGTTTCATTTTTTTTTTTTTTTAGTAATTTTCTTATAATTAATTGATAGTCTTAGTATTTCGTATTAATTTGATAGTAATCTTAGTAAGTTTTTTATAGTATGTAGATGCATTCATTTCCTCTGCATCGACCCTGATCTATGATACTATCGGAGTTCAATAAGGGATCTAAAGAAGAACAGAGGCTAGACTTTATTAGTAACAAGTAAAAACTTTGTATTTTTGTATATGTAATACAATCGAGATGTTGTGGGGATAAATACCAACCAAAAGACATGAGACAATCCAAAAAGCACTTGATCATAATCGGATTTGTAAGCCGACTTGGATATTGAGCATTTACTTGTTGCCAGAACTGAATTCTTTGCAATGAATAATGAATCGTTGAAACTCGGGGAAATGGAATTTGATAAATCTTTTCTTACATAGAGTCATTCTACATTCTATATGTAAATATGTATGAAATATAGATCTTCTATGGACCTATTTATGTTCTATGAATCTATTTCTGTGATTCTTTTGATTCTTGCTCGAGCCGGATGATAAAAAATTATCATGTCCGGTTCCTTTGGGGGATGGATCCATAAGAATTCACCTATCCAAATAACAAAGAAACCTGATTTGAATGATCCTGTATTAAGAGCTAAATTGGCTAAAGGGATGGGACATAATTATTATGGAGAACCCGCATGGCCCAATGATCTTTTATATATCTTTCCAGTAGTAATTCTAGGCACTATTGCATGTAATGTGGGCTTAGCAGTTCTAGAGCCGTCAATGATCGGTGAACCGGCGGATCCGTTTGCAACTCCGTTGGAAATATTACCCGAATGGTACTTCTTTCCCGTATTTCAAATACTTCGCACAGTGCCCAATAAGTTATTGGGTGTTCTTTTAATGGTTTCAGTACCAATAGGATTATTGACAGTACCTTTTTTGGAGAATGTCAATAAATTCCAAAATCCATTTCGTCGTCCAGTAGCTACAACAGTCTTTTTGATCGGTACCGCAGTAGCTCTTTGGTTAGGTATTGGAGCAACTTTACCTATTGAGAAATCCCTAACTTTAGGTCTTTTTCAAATTGATTAAACCGTGAAATACCACGACATAGGTATCTAAGGAAGATCCAGAAGGGGATCTTCCTTAGATACATCAATCTTATTATGATCTATTCTGCAAATATATGGACCGTTTCGGAGATTAAAAATTTATTCTATTCTTTTTTCTTTCTAAAAACTAAAAAATGAAAGAATTCCAATGAATTTAAAATGAAAACTTTTTATTAGGTAAATTGATTGCAAAGTGCTTCTGTAGAGTGCCCAATATCTGTTTTACATCTTCTATGCGAAAATATTCCATTTTCATAAGATCTTCTTGACTGTGACTCAAAAGGTCCAATAATGTATGTATATTGGACCTTTTGAGACAATTATAGGTCCTGGAAGAAAATTCTGATTGGTCAATAAAAATACATGTCAATGGAATTCTTTTTTTGTTTTTTTTTAAATTTGTTAATCTGTCTTGAAAGGAAAAAAGGGGTAGATTCCATCTGTTTTCACTTTCCTCGAAATTAATGTCCTCTTCTTCTGCATGTAGAAAAGGAATCAATAAATCAATCAAATTACGAGAAGCTTCATAAAGTGCTTCTTTAGGAGTTAAACTTCCATTCGTCCATATTTCTAGAAAGAGTATCTCTTGTTTTTCATTCTCAGTCCCATAAGAATGAATACTATGATTTGCATTTCGAACAGGCATAGATACAATATCTATAGGATAACTTCCATCGTGAGAGTCATTTGTGGATTTCATACAATATCCGCGATCTCTCTTGATTTGTAATTTAATAAACAAATCAATTGGTTCTGTCAGGTTAGCTATATGCTGTGTTGTGTCAACTATTTGTACAGAAGGTGGTGAGATGATATCTTGAGCTGTTATGTCTTTGGGACCCCTGACACAAATGGATGCGTCCCTAACTCCATAGAGATTACTTCTCAATACAATCTCTTTCAAATTGATTAAAATCTCATGTACTGATTCTTCAATACCTGCTATCGTAGAATATTCATGCAGCACATTTTCAGATGTTGCACGTGTGATACATGTTCCTTCTATTTCTCCAAGTAAAGCCCTTCGCATGGCAATACCTATTGTATCGGCTTGACCTTTCATAAGCGGAGACAGAACGAAACGACCATAATAAAGACGCTTGCTGTCTACTCTTGATTCAACACATTTCCACTGTAGTGTTCGAGTGGATCCTGCTACTTCTTCTCGAACCATACTATTATTTTTCTTTTATTTATGATTATTGAATCAGATCATTGAATCATTTATTTCTCTTGGAATCTCTTAAATTATTATTTCTACACACGTCTTTTTTTAGGGGGGCGACATCCATTATGCGGCATGGGTGTTACATCACGTACGAAACTTAATAGCATTCCTTTTCTACGAATGGCTCGTAATGCCGCATCTCTTCCGAGACCTGGACCCTTTATCATAACTTCTGCTCGTTGCATACCCTGATCGACTAATGTACGAATAGCATTAAACGCAGCGGCTTGAGCAGCATAGGGTGTTCCTTTTCTTGTGCCTCTGAATCCAGAAGTACCTGCGGAAGCCCAAGAAACCACCCGACCTCGTACGTCTGTAACAGTTACAATAGTGTTATTGAAACTCGCTTGAACATGAATAACTCCTTTTGGTATTCTACGTTCATTCTTATTTGAACCAATACGTGCATTCTTACGTAAACCAATTTTTGCTATAGGTTTTGTCATATTTTATTAGATCATATTCATAAGAATAAAATAAAAAGAAAGAAGAATCAAAAATTTACAGAAAGATACGGGGATATCCATTTCATATGAAAAGGAATCCTTTATTCTTTCTTTTTACATGTACATGGGTTTTTCTTTTAAAAAGTTCTTGATTTATAACTTGAGAAGGATTACCCCTGTCTTTGTTTATGTCTCGGATTGGAACAAATGACTATAATTCGACCCCGCCTACGAATCAAGCGACATTTTTCACAAATTTTACGAACAGAAGCCCTTATTTTCATATTTATCATTCCTTACTTTCATTCTGAATCTCTTTTTTTTTTTTTGGAAACAAAAATAAGTTTATTGCATTTTTGAACTTCGAATAATATCCCTACGAAAGGGATGTTTAAAAGAATGATCTAATCGTTCGAATCTTTTTTGCGAAGTCTATAAATTATACGTCCCCTGGTTGAATCATAACGACTCATTTCGATTTTGACTCTATCTCCGGGTAGTATACGTATAAAACTGCGCCGGATTCTCCCTGAAATATAACCTAGAATTAGATCTTCATTATCTAATCGAACTCGGAACATACCGTTGGGAAGTGATTCAGTAATTAAACCCTCATTAATTAATTTTTGTTCTTTCATTCCAGGGAACCCCCTTTAAGTATTAACTAATAGAGGAAGAGTTCTATAATTCACTTCTCCTCTCTATTTTACAAATAGTAAGTTCGAGAGAAAATTAGGGTATTTCAGGAGAATCACCATATATAACACAAAATCTCTCCTCCAATTTTTTCTAGTCGAGCTTCTTGATCTGTCATTATACCTCGAGAAGTAGAAAGAATTACAATTCCCATTCCACCTAAAATCTTAGGAATTCGTTGATATTTGGAATAGATTCGTAGACCGGGTCGGCTGATACGCTTTAAAATGATTTTATTCCCTTTCCTAGTCTTTCTATGTCGTAAGGTTGAAACCAAGAAATTTTTTTGACTTTCTTGATGTTTTCGAACGTTTTCAATAAAACCTTCTCGTAAAAGTATTTTCACAATGTTTTTCGTTATATTAGTAGATACTATTTGAACTCTTCTCTTTTGATCTATGTCAGCATTTCTTATAGAAGTTATTATATCGGCAATAATGTCCCTACCCATGACGAACTATAGTTATTGGTGCCTCCTAATTTTGATATAATCAACATGCTTCTTTTTTGTTTTATTTTTTAATTATTCAATTCTAAAAAATTATTAGAAATTTAAAGTATATGCATGAGATACAATCTATTAATTAGATCTATTTTAGATATTTGAATATTCTATATATAGATAGGATATATCCTATTTTCATCTATAAGACTTCGGGTGCTAATGAAACTATTTTAGTAAAATTCAACTGTCGCAATTCCCGAGCAATCGCACCAAAAATTCGAGTTCCTTTTGGATTTCCTTCTTGATCAATGATAACCGCTGCATTGTCATCATATCGTATTATCATGCCGTTGGCACGTTTGAGTTCTTTACACGTGCGTACAATCACAGCTCTAATTATTTCTGATCTTTCTAGAGGCATGTTGGGCACTGCTTCTTTGATTACAGCAACAATAACATCGCCAATATGAGCATATCGGTGATTACCAGTTCCTATGATTCGAATACACATCAATTCTTGAGCTCCACTGTTATCCGCTACATTCAAAAGGGTCTGAAGTTGAATCATATCATTTTTATTTAAATATCTTATTTCAATGCAAGGGATAATGGAAAAAATAAATATTGTCTCTCCAGAGATAAAGAAATCCGCGGTTGTTTTTTCATTCTCAATACTTCTTCTTCTTTTCTTTTTGTTTACCTATCCTGAAATAACAAATTGAGTTCGTATAGGCATTTTGCATGCTGCTATTTTCATAGCAGCTTTGGCTACAGTTTCTGATACTCCACTTATTTCATAAAGTATTCGGCCCGGTTTAACAACGGATACCCAATATTCGGGGGATCCCTTGCCCGAACCCATACGTGTTTCTGTAGGTCTTACAGTAACAGGTTTGTCGGGAAAAATACGTAACCATATCTTTCCACCACGACGCGCATATCGTGTCATTGCTCTTCGCCCTGCTTCTATTTGTCTAGCTGTTATCCAAGCAGGTTCGAGTGCCTGAAGAGCGTATCTGCCAAAACAAATATGATTGCCTCGGCAAGATATTCCCTTCATTCTACCTCTATGTTGTTTACGAAATCTGGTTCTTTTGGGGTTATAGTTGATGGTTGTTTCTGAATTCCATCTCTACTGCAGAGCCGGACATGAGAGTTTCTTCTCATCCAGCTCCTCGCGAATGAAATGATTCATTAATATTACATATTTTTTTTCTATTGAATTTGTTACAGAGGTAGCTCTGTATATATAATAATGTATAATACATAATTAATATAATTAGGCGTGTTTGTTTATATATAATGCTTCTTTCTTTTATCAAGTATCAAGATTTCTAAAGTATTTGACTTTACCTCTATTGAATCACGCCAATATTCATCCAATAAATGAAATTATGAAATTAAATAAGGAAAAGTTTCGCGGGCGAATATTGACTCTTTCCTCCTTCATTTGTAGGGTCAATTCATGACTATTCAAAAGAAATACATTTTTTCTTGGTTCATTCCGCCATCCTACCCAATGAATCATTAGGATTGATTCGTTTTTCAGAAAATCCTATGTAATCACAGGTTCCATCGTTCCCATAGCTTCTATATTAATGCTTAGGCCTGAACTCTGCAATGGAGCTCTCAACAAAATCTGTTATTTGTTTCCGAGTCAATCTCCTCAGTTTTTCTTAACCCGAAGCTCGATGAAATTATTCTCTATTTTCTATTCTTTCTATTATCTATTTTTCTATCTTAATTGATTATATTATTTAGATTATTATTTTCATTTTTCATTTAATTTCTTTTATTATATTTTTATTAGATTTATTATATATTAATAGAATAATTATTCTAATATATTCTATTTTATTCTATATTTCTATTTTTTCTTTGTATATTTCTTAGTCTATTTCTTATTCTATTGTCATTGTATATTGATGCTTGATAACACTGCCTTTTTTATGGGGTAATTCTTCATAAACCATACATATGAGAATCATATATCATTGAGATCTTTATTCTCTCTTTCTATCATCCTTCCTTTTTTCCACATCCCCCTTTTTTTTTTCACAATTCATAATTAGATTTAGATTTCTTTTTTATGAAAAGAATTTCAGTTGCTACAACTATATGATCGCTTCAGTCATATAGTGACTGTTTCTTGGGATCTCAACAATACGAAGCAATAAGTTGGTTATGAGTTTTGAGTTTCTTTAGTTTTGATCGTTACTAAGTTTATAGTGGGGTAAGCCTGTTTTTTTCAATTTACTCTAAAGAAAAAATTAACGAGTCACACACTGAGCATAGCAATTATACTAAAATCTAAATGAAATAAAGGGTAAATCAAATTTTTATTTAACCTTATAGAATTAGAATTGTTCTTTGATTAAGAAAAAAGAAAAAGAAGAAAAGAGTTTCTAAATTTTTTCTATCGATGAGCAGAATGGCGAGATAAATAAAGGTCCATTATTCTTGTTTTCTTATTCTTATTCTTGGTTTACAAATATCCAAATTTTGATGCCTAAGACTCCATAGATAGTTCTAATTGTATGGGAACAGTGATCAATTTTAGCGCGAATTGTTTGTAAAGGCACCCTGCCTTCTCTGATCCATTCGACACGTGCAATCTCTTTTCCGTCGATACGCCCTGCAATTTGTA